TCCAAATAGGAACTGGCCAATCCATGGGTATACCATGAAGTTACAAAGGTTGTACCTGTGAACCAACCCCCTAAAGCAAAATAGGCACAGGGAAAGAGCAATAGACCGGACCAACCTACAAAAACGAAACGGTCCCTCCGTAACCAGTCATCCATAGTATCAAATAAATCCTTTTCGTCTTTGGTAAATCTACCAAGGGCTATAGTCATAGTGATCCTCCTATTCAACTACTTCAACCATTTTCGAACACCTCATATCATTTTCGGGACATACGAGAGTTCAATCATTTGTGTATGATTCCTCGTCCGCTGCCACCCCCAATGGGTTTCGAAGAAAAAAAGATTTTCTTTCTCTTTTCTATTGGATCATATCATAAACCGACCTGGGTAAATCCATGAGCCCAATTCCATTATTCCTTACTCTTCTTATTCTGAATAACTATCTGAATCCTGAATTGTCTTATGACTCATCAATCCGATGAATTTTTGGCATAACGATTCAAGGAACAAATGATTCCCGCTCCCGCCACCGGTTGCCCCTCCAATCTACACAGACCCACCCCCTCAACTAATCTTATTTTTGGATCTTGTTCGTGATATTGAGAAAGGATTAATAATATTCAATTCAATACTATTACTTATTACTATAGAATACTATATAGGAGTAGGGGACTGGAAATGAAAATCTCTTTTTCGTATCCGTTATCCATCCCATTGTCGAAACACAAATATCGGATGCATTAAATGCATATGTAAATATTGAGTCCATGAAGCCACAATTTGATATAGATATATATCTATTATTCTATTCCTTAGATTTAGAATAGATATATAGACAAACATCCTATCTAGATATAAGCAACGGATCCTTTTTTGGAATCAAAGAAAGCAAAAATAGACGTCTCTTGCGACTCGGAATAAACGTTTCCCGCGAGGAACAGAATAAGAATTTCTCCCTATGTAGGATCCAGGAACAAGCAGATTTAATCGGAAATATCGACAAATTCTTGCGTAGTCTAAGGAAATGCAAAAAAATTCCGCGGCCACAATTCCACCTCTATCGAATTTGAATATCAGAATAGCCGATATAGTCATGATTCAATGGGTCAGGTCCACTTACTTTTTGTTTATTTCTTATATATCTATTTACGATGGATTTGATTGGAAGACTCATAATGGAGAAGTAGGAATATTGGGCGATTCATAATTGGTATTGGGTAGATAGCAGATCTATGCAAAAATATGGAATAATGAAACCGGAGTAGGAATATAGCCTGTAGTGGCATAGTCGTCCTCACAATAAGCGGGGTGACTTATCATTATAATGAACAAACGTTCAACTTTCTTTATAATGACTATATCATAACTCATTATATATATATATATAGAATATAAAATATTCGAATTCTATTTCGAATATTTTATGCGGATGATTCCTTTTTTTATTCCAAATATCAACAAAGCATATCTCGATTATCCACTAATATAATAAATCGGTTCAAATCCGATAAGGGGCTTGGCTTTTTCCACCCACAAAACCCCCTAAATTTCCATATTGTGGAAAAAGCCAAGCCCCTTATCGGATTTGAACCGATGACTTACGCCTTACCATGGCGTTACTCTACCGCTGAGTTAAAGGGGCCTCTTTTATTCCTGAATGAGCCAACGTGAAGACATATACATCTATATGTACATATATTATATACATAGGTGCATTACATTATAGTAGACTCATCGTCTTTAATTCGGGAATAATCATTTTTTTAGGAAGTCTGGGCTAATTTCTTTTTTATTTTATTGGCTTCTATTGACCCATATCACAACGGGATTCGATTCATTGCTACACAATTTGACATCGATCAAGATATTTGATACAAATCATGTTTGTTAATGAAAAGATTCAACCCGTACCTGGAAAACTTTCTATCATTTCGTAATTTCCTAGCTGTGATATAGGCATATCTCATCTTAACAATACGCAAATTGATGGGGGAAAGTTGAAGAATGTAGTTTCCCCTTTTTCTTTCGACAAATCGTTGGGGATCCTATACTTCATTATAACACATTAGAACATTACTTCATTTCAGATAGAGAAGGAGAAGTAATGTTTCTTTTTAGAATTCATACATATATCATATAATGATGAATTGAATATGGAAATGATATGGATATATCATATTCTAATGAAGATATGATAAATATAGAAATAGAATATAAAAATTTGGAATGGTTCATGAAAGGTGGAAAACTGATTCGGATTTAGTCACACCATGTAATTATATTGACAATTACAAAAAACTATTCATACTATGAGTATAGTATGATGTCGATCGGGCCGATATGCCCCCATCGTCTAGTGGTTTAGGACATCTCTCTTTCAAGGAGGCAGCGGGGATTCGACTTCCCCTGGGGGTAGGTTACTACGAAAGTGGGTCGATGCCCGAGTGGTTAATGGGGACGGACTGTAAATTCGTTGGCAATATGTCTACGCTGGTTCAAATCCAGCTCGGCCCAAGAATTCGCCGATCCATCATGAGATAAGATAAGACATTTTTCCTCCGGAAACGCGGACGCTGGGGGGATAAAGAAAAGAATACATTGTTATATCCTTTTTGTTCCCGTATATTCTTCATTTTTTTAATGATCTAGATTCATATCATGATCCCTAAATATAGGGAAGGGGTGAAAGAAAAGAATACAAATCTTTTTTTTCATTGAAAGGTTTCTTATCAATTCAATCGATTTCATTTAACACGATTTGACAATAGGATTACTAGTAATCCGTATCGTTCTCACTCAAGTCCATATCCATGCAGATATTCATATATCACCCCCTTCTCCGTTTTTTTACAAAACGAAATCGTTTTAATCAAATCATTAAGAATATGTATGCTGTATACCTTATTTCTCTGGGATTGTAGTTCAATTGGTCAGAGCACCGCCCTGTCAAGGCGGAAGCTGCGGGTTCGAGCCCCGTCAGTCCCGACCTAGTATCCGATGATTCCATCAACTCATCTCTTGATTTTTTGTTCTGTGGCGGGACGAGGGGGGGGTCTAATTCCCAGAGGGGGTCCTTTTTTCTTCTTTTTTTTTTCGTTTCCAATTTTAATTTTATTGAATTGAGAAAATAAAATACGGCAATTTCAATTACTTCAATTAATACTGACCGATTGGTGGGGGATAGACATATGTGGATTGTTACAATTGTTGGTAGCACGATTCCAACGGATCCCGTACTTGTCGAATTTTTTTATTGCTCCCGATCCGCGGAAGGGGTTGAATGCCCATATATTTTCACCAGAGCACATACACAAATTTTCGTTTGTTTCTTGCAAAATGAACTTCATTTTCACTTTAACATAGTTACCTCTTTAACATAGTTACCTCGATAAAATACTTTTCAAATTAAAGCTACCCCCCTCTTCTAACTCCGGTTTTCTCTAACCTGAACAATCAATTTATATCATTCAAACTGCACGCTTGATTTTTTATATTTTATATATGTGTCCCCATTACCAATCCAATTTTCTTTTACTAATAAGAAAAGAAAGATCAAACAAAGAAAGGATCCACCCCACCCCCTTTTCTTAGTGAGGGAATGAATAATCTTTTTTTATTCCCATCACTAAGAAAAGGGAATTTGAGTTTTCGAAATAGTATTTCTTCTTCTTTTTTCCGTTGAACTTCTACTATTGATGGGGTTTGTGACCAATGGAAGTGGAAGATGGGTCGGAGAATACCTCATTATTTTCTATTATTTATTTATAGGATTATATAAAGAAGACGGTAGGTTATAGAAAATAACGAATGAATAATGATAAATTCAACGGGATTCTTGATTTGATCAGGAATTCCTTTTTTTATTATGATTCTGTTTTTATTCCGTATGGATAAAAGATCTTCCTATGTTATACTATTCCATTCTCAACGATGAATAGATTTGAGAGCTCATATATTGTTATTCATGATATTGATTCGATTCAATATCATCGGGATGTATTCCTACCATTGAATTTACAGGAGAAAGATTTAGAATCTCTATGTTCTATGGGATTAGATCCCGAGTTATTATGAAGTAAAAAACGACGAAATTAAATTATGGAAGTAAATATTCTCGCATTTATTGCTACTGCACTGTTCATTCTAGTTCCTACTGCCTTTTTACTTATTATTTACGTAAAAACGGTCAGTCAAAATGATTAATTTGAATCAAACGGGATTTCTTAGTTCTTATCCATTCAATAATGGAAGAAATGAAAGGGATTCAAATTCGGCGTCTTAAATGAAATGAGCAGATTCAAATTCAAATCAGCAGTATATGAGATCTGATAGTATGGTAGAAAGGTTCCTATATTTCTTTCTACCACACTATCGATTATTCTATAACTATAAATCGAAAATTTGAAAGTTGGGCTGTATAAAGATATAGTATAGGCTTAACGTAATATATTGATAATCAATAGATTGATAATATATTATATAGATCAATATTTATATGTACGTATATACATATAAATATAAATAAAAATAACCCCATTCGAGTTCTTTGCTATATCCCTTTGATTTGTACCAATTTTGATCCATAGGATATAATCGAATGGCCCCCTTGCCTCTTATGTCTTACGGTTCTAATTACTTGTTTTATTATTTAATTTCTCTCCAATATGGTTCCTCTGGTGGGATCCGTCGAAACAATCAAATCAATGTAAGAATATATTATGGTATGGGCATAGAATAGATTATATAAAAGAACCCTCGTCATCATTTTTTTAGTATTCCGACAAGGAGTAATTTATTTCTCCGTTGACAGATAATTCAAGGAATTCTTCCTATTTGTAAGTAGTGGATACCGCCTATTTTGAACGCGTGAACCGCGATAATAATAGTAAGTGAGTCTATAAAGAAAGCATATTTCTAGGAGTCTAAACCCAAGGGAAATGCACAATATGTGAATCACCCAATACAAGAGCTTATTATGTGTAGTACTTCCTTGGACAAACACTATATCGACGCTTCTCTCGGTATGGTATAAAGTACATATCTACATAATAACAGATAGACTTTCTCTTTGAACAGTAAGGCGAGAAACAAATAAAAAAGGGGGGTTGGTTGTAAAAAATTTCATATCATGTGTATTCCTTTTATTTTCAAAATACGAGCATGGGAATCATTGAAATATTTGTTTGATTGAAAGGTGATTCTTCATCTATTACATTATTGGATTAGGATTCCAGTAGAATTTTGAAATGAAGATATTTTTCTTAAAAAAAAACACTTTGCAGAACGATCTATGAAACTATGGATACCGTTTGATTATTCAACTCAATTAAATGAGTAATGACCCTAGAGTCCACTTCTTCCCCATACTACGAGTGAAAGGGAAAATGTAAAGACTACCATTAAAGCAGCCCAAGCAAGACTTACTATATCCATGTGAATTATGCCCCCTATCTCTAGGAATATGAAGGAAGAAACTCTTCCATTATTGTTATTGATTACTAATAATAATGCAATCCATGGCACAGAGTCAAAAAAAAAAGGGGAATTCTGAACGAAGGCTAATGATAAACCAATCCAATAACCCCACCCATAACAAGTTCATATATGATTATTTAGAAACATTAAGTATAAGCAAGATACGCAGTTACTTTCTTGTAATTCTCAAGAGAATTCAATTAATGGAACTTGTCGGAATAGTAAGACCTATCGTTTCTTTTGTTGTCCTTCATAATTAAATGAAAAAGAACAATATACAATCAAGATAGATCACTCTCTATCACATACCTCGACCTACCGTTTGATCTAACCCTCGCGTCTTCCCGAGTATTTGACAAAGACACTCGGGGGGCCCTCTATTCCATTCTTGCCCGGGTGTTACCGAAAATAAAATAACGAAGTTTTTCTTTTTTCAACAAAATAAAGCCAATTCAATTACTCATCCAATCCAAAATTGATTGAATGAATGTCTGAGCACTCATAAATTCTCGCGAGTCTGTATACAAAGAAAGAATCTTCCACAACTACCAATTCCCCACTCAACTATATAATTCAAGAATCCGTCATTAGGTCATTAGTCCATTAGTACTGGAAGTCTTGATAGCCTAGCCCTCCTTCCTATACTAAAATACTCCCCAGAACTCCAGGCGCAAGGATTGACAGTCTTTTAACCTCCAGCTTCTAAAAATCAAGCAAGTATCTGAAGTTCGAGTCTTTTTCCTCTGCTTATGCTAGGCAAGGATCGGCGAATTTTATTCTATCAGCAAGCAAGCAAGGGGATTTCTCATTTTTTATTGATCAGGCGGCACCCGGATTTGAACTGGGGAAAAAGGATTTGCAGTCCCCCGCCTTACCACTCGGCCATGCCGCCAAAAGGGGAAAAATAGATGGAAATATCCCCCTCCGTTTTTCTTATTCCTTTACCAATAAACCTAAACAAAAAAAAATCCTTCCTTTTTTATTTTGATTGGAGATGAACCCCTTCTATTAATTGTTATTAATTGTATAATATCTCAAATATCAAAACACGCAACGCCTAAAAATTTCCCTCCTTTTTTCTATGGATATTGAAATGAAAGACCCCTTTTCGTTTTGAGTCACACAAACAACAATTCCATGCAAATTCAATTGGACCCATTAACTTTAACCATTGACTGTTATGTTAATTCATGAAAAGTTCTTGGATCTCAAATTGTGTTTCCTTAATGGCATACCAAAATGCAATTGATACACAACTAATCCGCATCCAAAATTTTCAAGAATAAATCCTTTTCACTTTCAAGTATAACAACAATTATGTGTATATGTAAACCCCCGAACAGAAATTGTTACACAGATATAACGAATCCGGGATCTTATTTAGCTATGATATACCCATAGAGAGGGGAATTCAGGTAATTCGTGTGCTTCCACTTTTCATTCAATATTGAAGAAATAAGAAATATATATATAAAGTCGAAATTCTGATATAGCACGGCCCGCTTTCTCCCAAGTAGAACTGGTATAAGTGATATGTGGAGAGTCTTCGTGTGCTTAGCTTAATAAATACAACCCTTTTTTTTTGCGCACTTCAATTGTATTCCACGAATTCGACTAACGAATGCGTAATCGTAATTTTATTATTTTCATTTTTATTAAAGGCTCTCTCTTTTCTGGGAATCCTTTTTGAACAACGGAATCCGCGAAAAAGTTAAGTGCTAAAAAAGGGGGAAACTCTATAGTATAAGTATAGGTTTCCATTCGGTCTTTATCTCATTCATATAGAACAGAGCAAATCCTGAATCCATGGACTTTTCTGGTACCCCATCAGCAGATCCTAATATCATACCATACATAGTAATAGGTAGAAATTTGATCACTTTTTATATTCTATGCAAGACTCCATAAGTCTAAGCGTTAGAATTTTGTTTCCCGTAATGTTGTATGAATTCATTTTCATTTGTATCGGTTGCAAATTCGGATTTGTTTTAGTAGAAAATTCTTTTTATTTCTCCGCTCATACGTA